TCTTATTGATGATAGTGACGATATTGATGATAGTGACGATATCGACCGGGACCTTGATACGAAGCTGGAGCTTCTAACTATGATGAATGCGCTAACTATGGATATGATGCCGGAAATATACCGTTTTTATATCACCCTTCAATTCGAATTAGCAAAAGCAATGTCTCCTTGCATAATATGGATTCCAAACATTCATGATCTGGATGTGAATGAGTCGAATTATTTATCCCTCGGTCTATTACTGAACTATCTCTCCAGGGATTGTGAAAGATGTTCCAATAGAAATATTCTTGTTATTGCTTCGACTCATATTCCCCAAAAAGTGGATCCCGCTCTAATAGCTCCGAATAAATTAAATACATGCATTAAGCTACGAAGGCTTCTTATTCCACAACAACGAAAGCACTTTTTCACTCTTTCATATACTAGGGGATTTCGCTTGGAAAATAAAATGTTCCTTACTAATGGATTCGAGGCCATAACCATGGGTTCCAATGTACGAGATCTTGCATCACTTACCGATGAGGCCCTATCGATTAGTATTACACAGAAGAAATCAATTATAGACACTAATCTAATTAGATCTGCTCTTCATAGACAAACTTGGGATTTGCGATCCCAGGTAAGATCGGTTCAGGATCATGGGATCCTGTTCTATCAGATAGGAAGGGCTGTTGCACAAAATGTACTTCTAAGTAATTGCTCCATAGATCCTATATCTATCTATATGAAGAAGAAATCATGTAACGAAGGGGATTCTTATTTGTACAAATGGTACCTCGAACTTGGAACGAGCATGAAGAAATTAACGATACTTCTTTATCTTTTGAGTTGTTCGGCCGGATCGGTCGCTCAAGACCTTTGGTCTCTACCCGAACTCGATGAAAAAAACGGGATCACTTCTTATGGACTCGTTGAGAATGATTCTGATCTAGTTCATGGCCTATTAGAAGTAGAAGGCACTCTGGTGGGATCCTCACGGACAGAAAAAGATTGCAGCCAGTTTGATAATGATCGAGTGACATTGCTTCTTCGGCCCGAAGCAAGGAATCCCTTAGATATTATGCAAAATGGATCTTGGTCTATCGTTGATCAGAGATTTCTCTACGAACAATACAAATCGGAGTTTGAAGAAGGAGTCCTCGACCCGCAACGGATAGAGGAGGATTTATTCAATCACATAGTTTGGGCTCCTAGAATATGGCGTCCTTGGGGCTTTCGATACAATCAAATAGAAAGCCCCAATGAATTGGGATTTCCCTATTGGGCCAGGTCATTTCGGGGCAAGCGGATTATTTATGATGAAGAGGATGGGCTTCAAGAGAATGATTCGGAGTTCTTGCAGGGTGGAACCATGCAGTACCAGACACGAGATAGATCTTCCAAAGAACAAGGTTTTTTTCGAATAAGCCAATTCATTTGGGATCCTGCGGATCCACTCTTTTTCCTATTCAAAGATCAGCCCTTTGTCTCTGTGTTTTCACATCGAGAATTCTTTGCAGATGAAGAGATGTCAAAGGGGCTTCTTACTTCCCAAACAGATCTTCCTACATCTCGCTGGTTTATCAAGAATACGCAAGAAAAGTACTTCGAATTGTTGATTTATCGCCAGAGATGGCTTAGAACCAATAGTTCATTATCTAATGGATTTTTCCGTTCTAATACTCCATCTGAGAGTTATCAGTATTTATCAAAGCTGTTCCTATCTAACGGAACGCTATTCGATCAAATAACAAAGACATTGTTGAGAAAAAGATGGCTTTTCCCGGATGAAATGGTTGTTGCTATCTGCTACAATAACGAATCATTGGTTTAACTAAAGAAAAGAGATAGCCATTTCTCTTCGTCTCAGGTCAACGGATCTTCTCAATTGAAGGATTCCCTATATGTATAATACACATTCCAGTTGACCGACTAATTCTAATTGTTTTGTTCCGAAGCAAAGATCTCCACGGAGCGGTTCGTCCTATTCACGACCAAGAAGTACTAGATTCTCTTTCGGATAGGCTCTGAAAGGAGGGGGGGGGAGGCTGGAACGCCAACAGGCGTCTATTATTGAATTCACCCGACCCGAGCGTACCCGTTTTGGGAACGTCCAGCGCCAAAGTCACTGAATGGGTAAGCCGCCAATCCCTAAAACGGACTATGTAATGTACTTTATCTGCTGGTGGGCATTTTAACAGAGGTTTCTTTTGTATCAATCTACCCTTGTGTCATTCTTGTTGAAGCATACGGGGGGTGCAGGGCGGACGATTTCAAAGCGGACTCCCCATTCATTAGATAGAGAAGATCACCAAGATTTCGTGATCCGCTGCCGAACTTATTTCAATTCAATTAGCATTCTCAATATTATGCCTTGAAGAGGACTCGAACCTCCACGCTCTTTAGCACGAGATTTTGAGTCTCGCGTGTCTACCATTTCACCATCAAGGCATCTTGAAAGTGAATCGTATTCCATGAATATGATATCTATCCAGTGTGATGTATGGAATATATGACA